GATTATGTTTCGCAATTTCATAACCCAATTTTTCAATTTCTAAGTAACCTTGGATACAAATCACGATAATGTATATTGTTCCTCGAATCTGTCATTGAGAGGTAAAGGATTAAATCCTTTTAAGAAATAAAGTTTTTGATCGGAATATGAATCAAACCGAAAGACCCCTTAACTATTAAGGGGGTTAATAGAACGAATCACACTTTTACCACTAAACTATACCCGCTACAATGCGATTATTGTATACAAATGGACCTTTTGTCGATTTTGTCGAAGAGGGGAATTGGACGTAATCAAGATAGGATTAGAAAAGAATCATGAAAAAATGAGATTCCGAAAAGAAAGGGGCCTTATTTAAATAACTAAGTTCTCTCTTTTCTTTTGCTGGAGGAGTTTTGATAGATAGGGCTCGCCAAAACAAACCATTGAAATTATAACATAAAAATGCATTGTGTGTAAGAATTCATAGTTTTCTTTTTTGATTCCCCTAAGGTAGTAAAGTCAATCAAAAAAGAAGAAAGAATAATAAGAAATGACACAAAGTCCTTCTTCTTTTTTTTTGTTGTTCAACCATTTTTGTTTTCAAATCAGATAAATCATTTTATTTAGGATTCGTTGAAACAAAAAAAAAGGCCCGGCTAGGTACTGACCAGGCCAGGCCATGGAAATAAAAAGGCCCTTTCGAACAAAATCAAAGCAAAGAGGTCTTCTTTAGTTTTCTTTCTATTGTTTGTATCTTTTGAATCTTTCGCGTCCTTACTTTATCTAAATAGAATTGCTGATAAAAATTGTACATCGTTATATAATAAAGACAGAGAAAGAACGAATTTTTGAATCCTTAGATTATATGTAATGTAACATAGTAATTATCTTTTTCAATTGGGAGAGATGGCTGAGTGGACTAAAGCGGCGGATTGCTAATCCGTTGTACGAGTTTTTCGTACCGAGGGTTCGAATCCCTCTCTTTCCGTTTCCGTTGATCACTTGATATTTGATTTATCTTTCCAATTTTGCAAACTTTTTTCTAGTTAAACGCGTGGAATAGAAAAAATCCTAAGAAAATTTAAAAATCAAGCAAGGAAAACTGATTTTTTATTTTATTCTTCACGTCCAGGATTACGTCCTGGATCATTAGATAGGAATCCAAAGATGAAGAGAGAAACAAAGAATATCACTACTGTGTAAACGAAGAGTTTGAGAGTAAGCATTACACAAGCTCCAAGATCATTTTTTGAAAAAAAAAGAGAATAGATCCTCTATTTTTATACCACATATCGTGTTTTGACACCAAGAAATGAAGTGCTTTCTAGAAATAGAAAATAATTTTCAGAAATGAAAATTCATTTCATTTGTAAGAAGAGTCCTTCATTACATTACCAAACAAAAACTTATTTCATACCCACAATTAGATATTGTGGGGGACCCTAATAGGATAAGGTCTTTCACTGGAAAGGGGTCCGAATGGGAAAATGGGATGAGTCGGATTTATCGCAGCTATCCACGAATTTCAATTTTGAATCGAGGATTGATACTGTAAGACTTATCTGATCTTATCAATTGTTAGAATTTTTTTTTTTTCTTGAATAAATCATGACTTTTCTACGATAGTATTAAAGATCTCATCGAAAACTTACAGCAGCTTGCCAAACAAAGGCTAAGAGAAAAAAGAGTAGAGGTATGACTGGCATAATATCTACGATTGGATTCAAAAAAGCATAGGCCTCGGGCAATTTGGCCAAGAAAGGACTACTCGAATAAAGAGTAGAATTAAGACAGATACAGATTAAACTAAAGATATTAAGCATAACAGACATTTTGTTCTTGGAGATAATTGCATTTTGATTGAGTTATTGATATAAGGAAAAATGAAGAAAGTAAGGTTGACAAAAAGATCCTTCTTTTTCTTTGAATCCACCCAATCAAAACTCCTCCAATTCTCAACAGAGAATAGAAGAAATTATACTTTCATACAATATCTTAATTGAATTCTATGTAATGATCAATAAATTCAGGTAAATTCTATACCTACATGTATAAAAATTCTAAAAAAAATCTAATCTATTTTATAGATATTTGGACTGAAATTGACGAACAACCAAGAACAATATTATTCTTTATTAGTGTCCAATAGAAATTGGGGCGTGGCCAAGTGGTAAGGCAACGGGTTTTGGTCCCGCTATTCGGAGGTTCGAATCCTTCCGTCCCAGAGCATATCCATTCTATCAGAATAAAGATTGCTTTTTTGAACAACGTTCTGTTTAAAGGTCTAATATTGGATAGAATGTGATTCATGTTTCTGATTTTGAATCGAAATGCGAAAGAACCAATATTCCCTATCCCAATTATTCATTTTCTGTGGATTTCTGAATTCTAAACAAGAGGGAGTTCTTAGTACTAATGAAATTCAATCAATGGGATTAAGTCTTTTAAGACTGGGTTAGGGTAAAATAAAAATAGGAGCAAGAACTTAATCTGGACTTGTTTGTCTTTGTACCTAGACAAGATAGTCTGTCTGTATTCCGTAAAAAAGAATCCTTTTTTTATTTATAACTCATCATTCCCATAAAATTGGGGGGGTAGATAGGAATTAATTAGCAACGGAAAGTCTTAATTTAAATATCTGTTGTGTCTGTCCGAATCCCATTAACAAAGAATCAAGTTACATATGCAACCGATGTATTTTCTTTGAACCTCATTTTTAGGTATTTCGTCTTTGGCTTTAATGAATAATTTTAAATTTATGTAACGATTGAGACGGGGGGGTTATTCATAAATTTGATTCACTTTATTTTATGTCAAGATTGTAGAAAGATTACTGAACCCCAGCTTAAACAAAATATGAAAATACATATAAAATAAAGAAATGCTTAGCTTATATGTATTATTCTTATGGTTCTATTTCAGTAACAATAGTCTTTCGATTTTTATGAAAAATAACTGTGATCTCTTAAATGTAAAAATAAATGTAAAATTTTAATATTTAATTAATCTTTAACATAGAATATCCATAACAGTGACAATTGTTCAGCCTATCTGATAGATACGAAAACCCCCTATTCGTTCATCTGGTTCATAAAATTAGAATCGAAAGTATAAGCACCTAAATCTTTCCTTACATCAGCTTTTTTATCCATCTCACGAAAAAAAGAAATTGGATTTCTTGTTACATCTCTTTATCTTCTTTAAATCATTGATAATTCAATTTGAAAAGAAATAGAGATTTCTCTTTCTTATGATGATCAAATGTAGTCAAATTTTATTGAAATTCAAATAATAATGTCGAATTTTTCAATTCAATTAGAAATAGTTTTAATGATTTCTTATGAGCTGAATCTTTGGGACTCAAAGAAATGGGAGCTGGGTTAATCTATCCTATTGAGTCACTTGAAGATGCAGATTCAAAAAGAATTGATTTATTCGTCTTATTTATGTTATTTTTTTTTTTTTATATATAAATGTTGCATTCATAGACTAAAAGATGGGGTCTTGCTAAGACTTCTTTAGAAAAATATCTAACCATCTGTGTATCGAAGAAAAAGTATAGATTACTATGTCTATGTACCGACTGAACCAATGACTATTCATGATTCCATAACTGAATCAATTCCATACTGGTTTTAAATTAGAGGAATGTGTTATGGTAAAACTTCGTTTGAAACGATGTGGTAGAAAGCAACGTGCGACTTGAAGGACACGATCCGTTGTGGATTCTTACATCCACCATTTTATATAGGAATAAAGGTGCTCTTGACTCGACATCCTTTGTTCTGTTCCACTAGAACCCCTCTTTTTTGGGGGGGTTGTAATGTAAATAGTCCATGATGGAGCTCGAGTAGAAAATATTGATTAATTTCTCGGGGGCAAGGGTCTAGGGTTAATGCCAATCAATAAATTGGAACAACTTCGTAAGTATATCTTCGATATAGAAATCGAACGGATCAAATTCGAGCAAGTTTTCAATTCAAAACAAAAGGAAAATTTGTTGGAATTGATAAAACTTTTTCTAGCCAAAGTGTATCACGTGGGAATCAACCGTTCGTATGATTCTTTAATATAAAGAAATCACAAAAAGGGTATGTTGCTGCCATTTTGAAAGGATTAAGAAGCACCGAAGTAATGTCTAAACCCAATGATTTAAATAAAGGATCCCAGAACAAGGAAACACCGTTTCAATTGTCTCACTACCTGGATCAGAATAAAAAAAAATCTAAATAGCTTTTAAACGAGATAAAAAAAGGGGGTTAAAGACCACTCAATAAATGAAATGAATTGCCTAAAGATTTTCTTTTGAGCTATTTGAGAGTTATCCAACTTGAGTTATGAGTACAAATGATTTTTTTTTTTCGGTTTTCAGGAAGCGGGAGTAAGAAAAAAAGGAATTAAATCATAGTCTAATTGATTTGAGATTTGATGATTTTATGGACCATTTGCCATTCATTAGAATTCTATACATAGAAAAAACTTCGAATCATTTTTTCTCGAGCCGTACGAGGAGAAAACTTCCTATACGTTTCTAGGGGGGTATTTTTCATCTACATCTATCCCAATGAGCCGTCTATCGAATCGTTGCAATTGATGTTCGATCCCGAAGAGAAGGAAGAGATCTTCGGAAAGTGGGTTTTTATGATCCGATAAAGAATCAAACTTATTTAAATGTTCCTGCTATTCTATATTTCCTTGAAAAGGGTGCTCAACCTACAGGAACTGTTCAGGATATTTTAAAGAAGGCGGAGGTTTTTAAAGAACTTCGCTCTAATCAAACGAAATTCAATTAAGGAAACAAAAAGGGGGTAGTGACTCGTATACAATTTTGGACAAACTTTCTCTACTAGTTTTTTTATTTCCCTTTTTTCTTGCTGTATTCGTATCTATTTATCATAGCTTCCATAGAATCCCATGTTTTAGAACGGCAAAATCCTATTTTATTGATCTTAGAAATATAAAAATCTGGCAGTCCCTTCAATTGGGTGGTTTTCGTTGGAACTCTTAACAACCGAGGA